TTTGAAGCGAGAATTGATTTTCCTTGATACCTAACATAATGCATGAAAGGATCCTTAAACAACCATAGATTGGCCTGAAAGGCCTTAGCAAAAGCTTCTACAAGTACAAGATGTTCTAGTTTTCCATAGAAATAGATTCGTTCAAGAAGGGTTCCAGAAGACGTTGAACATAAACGAGAAGATTGGTTACGAAGAAAGACGAAGATGGATTCGTATTCACATAGATGAGAATTATATAGGACGAAAAAAAACCTTTGATTTCTTTTTGAAAAACAAGAACTGGCTTTATTTGGAGTATTCCAACTACGATACTCATGGAGAAAGAATCGTAATAAATGTAAAGAAGAAGCGTCTTTTACCCAGTAGCGCAGAGTTTGAATCAATATTTCCAGATGGGCTGGGTAGGGTATTAGTATCTCTAATACATAAATTAAATGTGAAAAATTGTCCTCTAAAAAAGGGAATATTGAATGAATTGATCGTAAATTATGAGATTTAATTCCTTTCCTTTCTAGCGAAGATAATAATCGGAGATAAAACGGAATTTCTACAATGACTGCAAATCCTTCTGATATCATTTGAAAATAAAAATTCTTGTTGCGTCCAAAAAGAATATTTTGGTTAAAATCATTAGCAAAAAGAATCAAATGCTTCTGTTCATACTGATACATTCGCTCAATTGCACGTTTCACAATTAGTAAGCTGAATTTATTATAACCTGCATTTTCAAAAAAAAAAGATCTATTTCTATTTAAACCATGATCATGCGCAAGTGCATAAATATACTCCTGAAAGAGAAGTGGATATAAGAAGTAGTGTTGTTGAGATCTATTTAGCTTCAAATATCTTTGGAATTCCTCCATTTGAAATTATAGTTGAACTAAAGGTATAGGATTTTGGGGGTTATCAATGAAACATAGTGCGATACAGTCAAAACGAGGTATTCTAGTAATAAACCAATAGATACCTCGGATACAAGTAAACTTATCAACGGATTCTCTATCCTCTCTTTTCCATTTAAACGAATAATTTATGTTCGTATAGGATAACAAAATACTTAGAAATCCTTTATTTTTTCAACCTAATCGCTCTTTTGATTTTGGAATTTTTTTATCAATATACTGTTTCTTCTATACACATAATGGAAAATGTCAATAGTTAGGATTCATTAAAAAATAAAGAATCCGTTCATGGGATAATCTCTTCCCGTATCAGGCACTAATACATTTTTAACGTCTAATTAGATCGGGTAATCGTTCAAATTAAGAACAGAAGCTCGTTGCTTTTTTACCTATAATCAATAAATTGAAACCATTAGGGCTCTATCTCTATCCATTTATTCATCCGACCCAACTTGAAATTGAATTCTTTTTGTTCCGTTTCAAAAAAGAACACAAGGGTTTGTACCGATTCGGAAAGAATGAAATATTCCTCAGAAATCTTCGTTGATCCGACATGCTATTTTTTCCATTCATTCCCTTTCAGGATCAGTCGTGGTCTTCCAAACTTTACCGATGGTATGGACGAATCCCTCGCTTCATCCAAATGTGTAAAAGATCCTAGCCGCACTTAAAAGCCGAGTACTCTACCGTTGAGTTAGCAACCCGAATAGAAAAAGTTTATGTAGATACAATAAAAAAAAGAAAAAGATAGATAAATGTCAAAATTTATAGACCACCTCTTAGTTCTTATGTTATCGGCTTTTCAATCAAACCCCTATTCTTATTATATCTTAGTTCAAATTATATTCTATTCAAATTATATTCTATTAAAGAGAATCCAAGGAATCCCATCATTTGAATAATATAAGGTTTTAAGGTAAAAATCAAACCTCTCGGACAGAAATAAATTTATCTACTTATCACGATGAATTATATTTGTTCGATACACTGTTGTCAATATAAATGTTGAGAAAAGAATACAATGGAAAACAAAATAAATTACATTTATTTCAATACTATTAAAAAAAGGGCTTGTGTTGGATTGTCACTATATAGCTGAAAAAAGTTTAGATAAAGGAATAAAGAAGTAACAAGTAGAAAAAAAATATCAGATTTATATTGATTTATTTTATTCAATCAATAAGAAATAACTAGAATAAAAAAAGGAGGATTCCTTGGTTATTACTTATTAGTAGAGTTCCAACGAAAACCGACCAATTGAAGGAACTCCCATAATTTTATATTTCTAGGATCAAGCAACTCGGGTTTTGTCGTTCTAGAACATGAGATTTTATAGAAGCAATGAAAAATAGATATGAGTAGAATCCAAAAAGGAAAAAAAATATATATAAATACAAAAATTTATAATTTTATATAAGAATTACTTTTCTTTATTTCCTTAATTAAATTTTGTTTGATTAGGAACAAGCTACTTAAAAACCTCCGCCTTTTTTAAAAGATCCCGAACAGTTCCTGTGGGCTGAGCGCCCTTTTCAAGGAAATATAGAATAGCAGGAACGTTTAAATAACTTTGATTCTTTATCGGATCATAAAAACCTACGTTCCGAAGATCTCTTCCTTCTCTTCGGGATCGAACATCAATTGCAACGATTCGATAGACGGCTCATTGGGATAGATCTAAGTAAATGAACAAGACCCCCCCTAGAAACGTATAGGAAGTTTTCTCCTCGTACGGCTCGAGAAAAAAATGATTTGGAGTTTTGTCTATGTATAGAATTATAATAGAATTATAATTAATGACAAAGAAGTTGACAAAATAAATTATAAAATTATAATGGGATTTAACTCATTTTTTTCTTCCCCCTTCCTTAAAAAAATCATTTGTACCCATAACTCAAGTTGGATAATTCTCAAATAGCTTAAAAGAAAAAAATCTTTAGGCAATTTATTTAATTTTTTGAATGGTCTTTAACCCCCTCTTGTTTGTCTCATTTAATCTTTATCTTTATTATATTATACAGTTATTGAGACAATTGAAAAAACGGCGTTTCCTTGTTCTGGGATCCTTTTTTCTTTGTTTTAAATCAGTGGGTTTAGACATTACTTCGGTGCTTCTTAATCCTTACAAAATGGCAGCAACATACCCCTTTTGTGATTTCTTTCTATCAAAGAATCATATAAACGCTCGATTCCCGCGCGATACACTTTGAATCGAAAGACTTTTCTCAATTCCAACAAATTTTACTTTTGAATTAAAAACTTGACTGAATCGGATCCTTTCGATTTATATATTGATATACTTACGAAGTTGTTCCAACCTATTCATTGGTATTAACCCTAGATTCTTGCCCCCTGAAAGATGAATCCATAGCTTCTACCCGAGCTACATCATGTACTACATTTTTCATTACAACCTAACAAAAATAAGGATTCTAGTGAAAACAGAACAGATGTCGGGTCAAGAGCACCTTCATTCATAGAAAAGATGGCGGATGTAAGAATAAAAATCCACACCGGATCGTGTCCTTCAAGTCGCACGTTGCTTTCTACCACAGCGTTTCAAACGAAGTTTTACCATAACAAAACATTCCTCTAATTTGGAACCCATATGGAATTGATTCAATTATGGAATCATGAATAGTCATTGGTTCCGTCGATACATAAACATTTTAATCTATACCCTTTTTTCTTATATACAAAGATGGTAAAAATTTTTTTGAAGCAATCTTAGCAAGACCCCACCTATTATTGTATGTTATTATATGAATGCAACACTTTACTTTTTATTAAAAAAACTAATAGAAATATAGAAAGAATACGAATATGAATAAATGAATTATTTTTTACTCTACATCTTAAAGTGACTCAATATGGCCCATTTCCTACTTTTTTGAATACCAAAGATTCAACTCAAAAGCAATCATTTTGTGATTCAAAATAAAATGTATCGTTGAAAATTCAAAAAAATATGATGAGGCGTAAGGTTTTTCTTCAAATTAAGTAGCTAAACCCCTTCAATATGAAGGGAATGAACATATGATGAAAAATCCGCCATACTTTATTTTATTTTTTAATTAGTTGAATTCAACTAGGGTGTGACCTATGTTACCATCATATCTTGATCACAAACAAATATATTTAGTACTATCTGTATGTTGTGAAAAACAAAGATATGATTCATAAAAGAATCATTATAAATTATAAAAGAAACAAGAATGACATTATATCAAATATTAGGCATAACGTTATTTTCAAAAGATACTTTTACTTTGATACAATCTATATACCTGGGACGAAAGGATTCGAACCTCCGAATACCGGGACCAAAACCCGTTGCCTTACCACTTGGCCACGCCCCATCTATATTTCCATTCTACACTAATAAAGAATAATATTAATATTGGGTCTTGGTCAATTCCAGGACAATTTTATATATAAAATCTTTATAGAATAGATTAGATTCTTGCTAGGATTTTTACGCGTGTAGATATAGAATTCAACCAAATCCATTGATCATTACATATAATTAAATTAAGATATTCTATGAAAGTATGATTTCTTCTATTCTCCTTTGTTTGAGAATTGGGGAATTTTTGATTGGGTGGGTTCAAAGAAAAAGAAGGATTTTTGTCTACCTTACTTTACTTCATTTTTCCTTATATCATTAACTCAATCAAAATGCAATTATCTCCAAGAACAAAACGTCTGTTATGCTTAATATCTTTAGTTTGATCTGCATCTGTCTTAATTCTGCCTTTTATTCGAGTAGTCTTTTCTTCGCCAAATTGCCCGAGGCCTACGCTTTTTTGAATCCAATAGTAGATCTTATGCCAGTCATACCTTTGTTCTTTTTTCTCTTAGCCTTCGTTTGGCAAGCTGCTGTAAGTTTTCGATGAGATTCTTAATATTTTTCTATAAAATTAATGCTTTATTCGAGAAAAATTCTAACACTTAATAAGATCAAATAAGTCTTACACTATGAACCTTCGATTCAAACATTGAAAGTCTTGGTTGGATAGCTGCGAGAAATCCAAATCTGGCTCACCCCGTATTCCCCATATCTGCTCTTTTGAAAGACCTTAATAGGGTTAAGGTTAG